ATGCGTTGGTTGTATACTACTTCTCATAAAGATATTGGTTTGTTGTACTTGATTTTCGCCTTCGTGGGTGGTCTAATCGGTACTTCTCTAAGTATGTTGATTCGTTACGAGCTAGCTTTGCCTGGTCGTGGTTTATTAGATGGTAATGGCCAGCTATACAATGTAATTATTACCGGTCACGGTATTATTATGTTGTTGTTTATGGTAATGCCAGCCCTATTTGGTGGTTTTGGTAACTGGTTGCTACCAATTATGATTGGTGCACCAGATATGGCCTTTCCACGTCTAAACAACATTAGTTTCTGGTTGAACCCACCAGCCTTGGCTTTACTTTTATTGTCTACTTTGGTAGAGCAAGGTCCAGGTACTGGTTGGACTGCTTATCCACCACTGAGTGTACAACACAGTGGTTCTAGTGTTGATTTGGCTATTTTGAGCTTGCATTTGAATGGTTTGAGTTCAATTTTGGGTGCTGTTAATATGCTAGTAACCGTAGCTGGTTTGCGTGCTCCAGGTATGAAATTGTTGCACATTCCATTGTTTGTATGGGCCATCAGCTTCACTGCTGTTTTGGTAATTTTGGCTGTACCTGTATTAGCCGCTGCTTTGGTAATGTTGTTGACTGATCGTAACTTGAACACTGCTTACTTCTGCGAGTCTGGTGATTTGATTTTGTATCAGCACTTGTTCTGGTTCTTCGGTCACCCAGAGGTATACATTTTAATTTTACCAGCCTTTGGTATTATCAGCCATATTGTCAGCTTCTTCAGTCAAAAACCAGTATTTGGTTTGACTGGTATGATTTGCGCTATGGGTGCTATTAGCTTGCTAGGTTTCATTGTCTGGGCTCACCACATGTTCACTGTCGGTTTGGACCTAGATACCGTTGCCTACTTCACTAGTGCTACCATGATTATTGCTGTACCAACTGGAATGAAAATTTTCAGCTGGATGGCCACTATTTACTCTGGTCGCGCTTGGTTTACTGCTCCAATGTGGTTCGCCGTAGGTTTCATTTGCTTGTTCACTTTAGGTGGTGTCACTGGCGTTGTTCTAGCTAACGCTGGTGTTGACATGTTGGTACACGATACCTATTATGTCGTAGCTCACTTCCACTATGTACTAAGTATGGGTGCCGTCTTTGGTATTTTCGGTGGTTTGTATTTCTGGGGTAACCTAATCACTGGATTGGGTTATCACGAGGGTCGTGCCATGGTACACTTCTGGTTGCTATTCATTGGCGTTAACTTGACTTTCTTCCCACAGCATTTCTTGGGTCTAGCTGGTATGCCACGCCGTATGTTTGATTATGCTGACTGTTTTGCTGGTTGGAATGCTGTAAGCAGCTTCGGTGCTAGCATTAGTTTCATTAGCGTATTGGTATTGGCTACTACTTTCCAAGAGGCAGTACGTACTACTCCACGTACTGCCGTAACTCTAGAGTGGTTGTTACCAGCTACTCCAGCTAACCACGTATTTAGCCAAGTACCAGTATTGCGTAGCTCTAGCCGTTAATTTTACAATTATATAATAAGCATATTATGATGCTATGTCTTAACGGTAGTTAAGACATAGCATAATGCGGGTGGTCTGTCAACCACCCATCATGAGGCATTAACTGGTGTCTAAGCCGCACTAGTTTATCTGCAGCAGCATATAAACTTATAGTTTTTACATTATGTTTTGGAATTCTATCGTAGAGTTAGACCTATGTATTGGTCTACTATTGTTGATCTTGTTTGGTTTGCTATCTTTACGTAATGGTCATGTTTCTCTTGGTCATATTCGTTTTATCTGTCAATGCTGGCTTATTTTGATTACTCCACTTGAGGTACAAGATTATGCTTTATGCTTGCTAACTGTTATTTTGCTACAAAGCTTCCATTCTTTTGAGGCCATGCTGTTTTTGCTATTTGGTTATGTTGGACAATTGTACATGATGCACTCCGTAAATCTAGTTAGTTTCTATGTTTGCTTGGAGGCTCAAACTTTATGTGTTGTTGTATTGTGTGGTTTGTTGGCTCGCGGTGCATCAACTAGCTTTAGTGTTGAGGCTGCCCTAAAATTTTTACTACTTAGTGCAATGGTTTCTGGTATGGCTTTGTTCTGGTTTAGTGCAATGTATCAACGAACTGGTTCTTTGGACATGGTCGGACAAGAGACTTTTTGGATTTTGCTTGTTATGTTATTTAAACTGGGCGTAGCTCCTATGCATATGTGGAGTGTAGACTTGTATGGCAGTATTCCAAAAAGCTTGTTGTTATATTTGTCAACTGCACCAAAATTGAGCTTGTTTACTTTCTGGGCTTCTAGTTGGCATCATGATTTCTCTGTCGGTGTATTTATTTTGTTCTCTATGTTAATTGGAAGTATCGGTGCCTACGGTCAACCTGCATTGCGTGGATTATTTGCTTATAGTACTATTAATGAGATTGGTTTAATGCTTTTGGCTGTCGAGACTGCTGGATTCCATACTTTGTATCAGCACCTAGGTATTTACATTATTACCCAGTTGTTGTTATGGAATTTAACTGATAAACGTTTGTTTGCTTTGTGTGCTGTTAGTTTGGCAGGACTACCTCCATTTGCTGGTTTCTTTGGAAAAGCTTGGATTTTCTGGCATGCTATGAGTGTACAGGCTTTCAGTTTGTTGGCTGCTGCTTTGTTCTGCACTGTATTGAGTTTGGTTTATTACCTACGTGTAATTCGTTTGTTCTGGATGGTTGGTGGTACTGGTACCACTAATCACGCAGCTATGATTGCTATGCAACAATCTTGGACTGCTCCAGTACACACTGCTCCTAGTTTTGCCGGTGCTCCTCAGCAAACTACCCTAACCTCTGCTTGTGCTGTCGCTCTAGCTTTCGCTCCAATCATGATTATTAAACCATTTGTTATTTAATATAAAAAACATAATAGGCGTAAATGCGTTGACTACTGGCTAAGTATCGACAGGTAACCTTCTTACGCTTCTTGAACTCTCGTCTAAGAAGCATTATATGCAAATACTTACGGTTTATTTTCTTAATGCTTTGCCGACGGGCAAAGCATAATTAGTGTAGACTGGCGTCAAGATCTCTTGAGGGCGGATTTTAACCTACCAGCATAGATGCATCAACGACTGTTCAGGCATTACTGTGCGTTTTTTATAAACAACCTCATAGGTAAATAAGCTTTACTTTTATAATATGTTTCTACTTTCTGTGTTTAGTCCGCTGTTAGGCGGTTTAATCAATACTTCCCCAGTGGCCCGCTTATTGGGTCACCGCGGTAGTACTATTGTTGCTATTTTTTGTATGGCAGTCGCTTTTACTTCTAGCGCACTTGTTTATTATGAGGTCGTATTTATGGGTTGTGCTGTTAGTATTGATGTCTTTGGAACCTGGTTTTCTGTGGGTACCTTTGGCGCTGATTGGAGTTTTAACTTCGATATTCTAACCGCTAATATGCTATTTACCGTAACTGGTGTAAGTTTGGCTGTACATATGTATGCTTGTGATTATATGCGTCAAGATCCACATTTGAGTTTATTTTTGGGTTATTTGAGCTTCTTTACTGGTTTTATGTGTGTTTTAGTTGCTGCAGATAATTTATTAGTTATGCTAGTAGGTTGGGAGGGTAGCAATATGCAATGCCCTAGTGTTTACTTATTGGCAAATTCTTTTATCCCATTTAATCGAAGCGGTTTTAAATTCAACCGCTCCCTGCATCGCAAGTTCTATACTGGTCGAATTCCAGCCAATAAACGACATGGTTTACACTGTTTTCTTTTTAAACAATTACTTGTTGGTTTTATGTTGGGAGATGGCTGGCTTGAGAAACACGGTAAAGGTGTACGTTTAGCTATTAGTTTAACTGAGAAATTTAAAGATGTTGCTCAGTTTTATCTTGTACTACTCTATGGTTTAGGTTATACTAATAAATTTGAGTTAGGTCTTCCTCTTGTTCGTAAAAACAAAACGACTAAACCTTACTATCAAATTAAAACCTTTACTTTTGAGAGTCTATTACCATATTTTAGTTTATGGTATAAACAAATGGGAGTACGTAATATTAAGCAACTCCCGGATAAAGAGCAACTTTATGAGTTACTTTCTCCGTTTACTTTAGCAGTATGGATTATGGGTGATGGTAGTGGTATGCGTGATGGTGGTTTTAAAATTGCGTCTCATTCTTTTACCAAAGAGCAAAATATGGTTCTTTGTAATATTTTGGCTGAGCGTTATAATATTAAAACTACTCTGGTAAATGAGAAAGGTTTGTACCATATTTATGTGTGGAAACGTTCCACTCATTTGTTATATGTTATTGTTAAACCATACTTGCTACCATCTTGTGAGTATAAATTTCGATTTAGTTTATATCTAACTTATGATGCAGTAGACCAACTCGCATCTAAAAGTTAAACAGCATATAAAAGTGTTGTCAATTTGTTTTCAAGTTCAGTCTATTATCTATTCTGTTAACCAATATAACCTTATCCAAAAATTTGAAAAAATTTTGTGTTATCTATTTGGAAAGGGGGAATGAATAGAATTGCTGTAAATACATATTTGATGTTTATTTACATTCAGATAGGCTTGTGATTCCGACGGGATGTCACAATAATTTATATTTATAAATTATGGGCTATGTTGGTGTAAACGGTTAAAATAAAGTCTTCTTTACAAGACCGTCGGTTGTATTATATTCAACTGCTACAGACTGGGTCATCAACGGGTCTCTGAAATGAGGCTTAATGTACAGTCGGTCGTTTTTTCTAAAATAGAAAAAAATTTTTTTTGATTGGTGTTTGCTCTTATCTTCTTATCGGTTATTGGAGCCACCGTTTGTCAGCTGTTAAAAGCGCTCAAAAAGCTATTCTTGTTAATCGTATTAGCGATGGTTTCTTGATGTGGGGTATCTTGTGGGTTTGGTATCATCTTGGTAGTCTAGAGTACGATTTGTTAAATGCTTATTCTGGTAGTGCTTTTGTAGGTCTTGCTATTTTCATTGGTGCTATGGGTAAATCTGTTCAAATCTTGTTCCACGTTTGGTTGCCTGACTCTATGGAGGGCCCTACTCCAGTATCTGCACTAATTCACGCTGCAACTCTAGTTACTGCAGGTGTATACTTGTTAGTTCGTTTACACATTCACGATGAGACTTTTGTCATTATCGTCGGTTCTTTAACTGCTTTTATGGCTGCTGTATTTGGTGCTACTCAAAGTGACTTGAAACGTGTGATTGCTTTTAGTACTTGTAGCCAACTTGGTTATATGTTTGTTTCTTTGGGCCTAGGTGAGACCGGCGCTGAGGCTAGTATGGGTCATCTAATGACTCACGCTAGTTTTAAAGCTGCTTTGTTCTTAGCTGCTGGTATGGTTATTTCTGGTAATGGCGGTAATCAGCATATCGCTCGCTATGGTGGTGGTGCTCACAGTTCTATGTTTACTGTACTTACTATGCTAGTAGCTTCTTTGAGTTTAATTGGCTTCCCAGAGTTAAGTGGTTTCTATTCTAAAGAGACTATTCTAAACTTAGCCGCTATTTGTGCTGATCCTATTGCTGATGTTGCACATACTTTGCTTTTATTAACTGCAATGCTAACTAGTGCCTATACTACTAAATTGTTTTACCAGTGCTTTATGGTTGACTTTTCAGGAAAAGCAGTAACTCCTGTTCGTGCCATTTTGCCTACTTTAGCTATGAGCATTTTATTGTTAGACATTTTGCTAAAAGTATGGGTTGGTACTAATCTTTTGTCTGGTATGCTATATTTCATTCCTTGGGGTGTAAAAACTTTACCATTTGGCTTGATGATTGCTGGTATTTTAACTGCAACCGCTGCAGTTGGTTCTCAACGATTTAACTTGATCCGTTTTGCTGGTTCTCGTTGGGGATTTGATCAATTGTACGCTCGTAGTCTTATTAACCCAGCTCTAGATCTAGGTCGAATTACCTGGGCAATTGGTGATCGTGGTCTATTAAGTGTTAGTGATTTACGTGCATAATGCTTAAATTATTGGTTATAAGTAAAACTAATAACCTTATATAATAAATCTACCCCAATGAATCTTTTAGTGCAGAAAAAACAAAAATGTGTAGCCAGTCGGCTACACATTATATATACACTAATGGAGAAAAACAAAATAATTAGTAAACTATTATATATTTTTTACACCTTAATTATACTACATATAGTATAATTTCATAGGAGTGTAGCTTAGTTTGGTAAAGCACTTGATTCCAAATCAAAAGACCGAAGGTTCGAGTCCTTTCATTCCTGTTATGCCTTCAAATTAGCATGAAATTATTTTATATTGTGTTATAGGTAGCAGAACGCTCTGAAAAAGACATAATGGAAACACCCTCAGAGTTGAGACTGCTGACATTAGTAACCCCAAATGGATATCATGGCCGTAAGTCCAAGGTTTTAAATAACAGTGAATACGGTATAAATAAAATAATATAAATAAAATTAGAGTTTGGTAATAGCTCAGCTTATATGCGAACTAGGCGGTGGTTAATACATGCGAGCATAAAAGAAAAGCGCACGAGTGCGTAATACGCGAGTTTAGTTTAAATAATATAAACAGCAGAGTCTACACTGAACATCAGAACATAGGCTTGGAAGCAGCCATTGTGTTTGGAAAGCGTATTAGCTCACTGATCTAGTAGTGCTCCGCTTAGTCATGTTTGGTAAGAACTCTAGCCGAAGCTCACCTATAATACACCCACAATACAGTCAATTTTGTGGTAAAACATATTAATATAATATTTTATACGCCATATGGGGCATAGCCAAGCTGGTAAGGCACTGGACTTTGGCTTCAGCATGCGTGGGTTCGAGTCCTACTGCCCCAGTTAGGTTGATATATAGATATCAACATAGAGCTTTCACCCAAGATAATAAGTACATTTCTTTATTATAAAAAAAACGCGGCACCTTAATGCTTTAATGTTTAGATAGTAATGCCTGAACGCCAGTTCAGGCATCTATGAGTTAATGTCTTTACCCTAGTTAAGACAAACGCAGTAAATCTTTAATTACAGCATCAAATAAATAATATAAATACCGTACTGAAAACCGACTCTGGTGGACTTGTATATATACTCAGGCCATAGAATAAACCATGTTAAAGGAACTCGGCAAAATGCACCCGTGACTTAGGAGGATGGGTGGCAAATAGGACTCAGGAAAGAGCCGACAGCGACTGTTTACCAAAAACCCAAGACAGCGCTAACAATTTTAGGGGGATTATAATAATAGTCTCCGATTTGGATGTAGACTGTCTGACGCCTGCCCAAAGGCTAACGCAAACGGCGGCTGTAACCATGACGGTCCTAAGGTAGCAAAATTCCTTGACGTTTAATTGGCGTCCTGCATGAATGGCTGAACGACTGTCGGGCTGTCTCTAATATGGAATCTGTGAATTTGAAATGTTCGTGCAGATGCGAACAAGTTGGCAAGGGACGAAGAGACCCTATGCAGCTTTACGGGGTGATAAGAGTTGGTCGCGTATAGTCTTAGTGGGTTTGGAAACTGACGGGTAGATACTACCTTGTTACCACATATTACTAGACATGGACTCTAATCCTCCAGTTTTTCTGGGGCGGACGCTTCCTGAACAGTAACGGGAGTGAGCAACGGCATAATTTAAACTTAAATGGTATGTTGTGCTTGACTGCAAGAACCACTATTCGAGCAGGTATGTATGCATTTGTAATGATTTACTAGTGCAAAAGTAGGTATTAATGACCCGGGTTACATTTTTTTATATTATAAAAAGCTAGGCGTGCCTGTTTGGCCGTCGGGCAAAACTCGCGCAGAATTAGGCTGTTGGGTGGGTGACGCTACTAAGGCTGCCCAAACCTTATTCTTAGCCTGACTAGACGGTTTTAAGGCCACGGAGGCACTGAAAAAAGGGCCTAAGTCCTCATGGATGCAGCAGTAGTGAATTTTTGGCAATGGCTTGAGAAGGTTGACCGGGACACCGCTAACTGTTAAAATAATATATACAAAATTTTTTCTATAACAAATAACAGTCAATCATCATAAATGTGTTAATATAAAAAAGCACAACTATTTAGCTATTATGATTATTGCTTCTGTATTAATTTTAATTGTTCCTGTTTTGTTGAGTGTCGCTTTGTTTACTTTAGCAGAGCGTACTGTAATGGCTTCTATGCAACGTCGTTACGGTCCCAATGTTTCTGGTATTGGTGGTTTGCTACAACCATTTTGGGATGGTCTAAAATTAGGTGTTAAAGAGCCAATTTTACCAGATTCTAGTTCTGCAGGCGCCTTTGCAGCTAGTCCAATGATTAGTTTTGTTCTAAGTCAAGTTGCTTGGGCTGGAATTTGTATCTCTGATGCCTCTTTCCAAGGTTTGGTATTAATGGCAATTAGTAGTTTGGCTGTTTATGGTGTAATGCTGGCTGGTTGGGCTAGTAACTCTAAATATGCCTTTTTGGGTTGCTTGCGTTCTGTCGCCTTGATGGTTTCTTATGAGTTAAGTCTGGGTGCTGCCTTATTGTCAATTGGATTATTCCAAGCTGATGGTACCGGTATGAAATGTTTAAATTTTAGCGAGATGCCAACTACCCCACAATATGCAATGTTACCATTGTGTTTGATTTTCTTGATTTGCATTCTTGCTGAGACTAAACGTGTTCCTTTTGATCTACCTGAGGCAGAGGCAGAGCTTGTAGCTGGTTATAACGTAGAGTATAGTAGCTTAGGTTTTGCCTTGTTCTTTATTGCAGAGTATGCTAATATGGCCGTAATGAGTGCAATTGCTAGTATTTATTTCTTGGGCGGCTTTAGTGCTTTAAAAATCACTGCTTTGTTCTTTGCTTTCGTCTGGACTCGTGGAACTTTGCCTCGTTATCGTTATGACACTTTTATGCGTCTGGGTTGGAAAGCTTTCTTACCGCTAACCTTGGCTTTCTTTGCTTTGCATGCAAGCATTGCTGTTTAATTTTTTAATATAATCAAAAATAGTATCAATTATGCTACAACAACTGTTAATGAGGTTTATTATAGCTATGAACAGTTTATTCTCAATTTTTATATTGTGGTTATTCCGTATAATGTTAAGAACAACCTACTTGCTTAGAACAGGGAACAAGTCTCTTGATATTATAATACAATATTTACTATAAAACGTTTATTGGACCCGAAACAGATCGAGCTAGCTGTGTGGCAGGTCTGGCATTTACCAGGACCGAACCCGTGTCTGTTGCAAGAGACTGGGATGACCCGCGGCTAGGGGTGAAAGGCCAATCAAGTTCTGTGATAGCTGGTTTTCTGCGAAATCTATCCGAGTAAAGAGTGTGTGAACAGACCATAATAATATAAAAAGCCAAAAATTTTGTTTGGTGCTTAGTTAATAGAATAATTAGAAATCAATTTAGCGACTGTAAAATGCTTAGCTAACAATACAGTAGATCTTTTAATTAGTATACTGCAAAAAAAGAAGCACCAAAACCTAAAGGGAGGCCAAATTCTGGATTTTTTTTATTAATATAAAGTAACCCGATCATCGGACAAAAGCTACGCTAGGGATAACAGGCTAACACGCTCTTAGAGTACCTATCGATGGGCGTACGAGGCACCTCGATGTTGGATCATCGCGTCCTGTGGCTTGCAGAAGGTCATAAGGGTTGGACTGTTCGTCCATTAAAGCGGTACGTGATCTGAGTTCAGAACGTCGTGAGACAGTTCGGTTTCTATCTTTGTTAACGAAAGGAGATTTTCCTGAGCAAAAGTTACCGTTGGGAGCGAGTACGAAAGGACCAAATTCCTAAAAACCTCTGGTGCATTTGTTGTCTTTATTAGGCATAGCAAAAAAGCTACGTTTTTAAAGGTAAGATTGCTTTAAATTCAATTACATCGAATGAACCTTGCTGATATAGCATAGGATTATTTTATATATTAAAAAAAGACTGTAGATGCAGTACAGTTTCGATCTATTAACACCAGTTAACACATTAGAGTTGGTTATCAGAGCAACTCTATCTGTTTTGAAGCTTTTACTACACATAATTATGCTGTGTTAGGGTAGGCCGTTATTAAACAGCCCAGTGGCGCATAATCAAAATGCACAATAATACTTTCAGCGTTGTTGTAAATTATGGGTATTGGTTATATTATATTTAATATATAAGTTTGAAAGCGCCCTCCAAGCCTGTGCCAGCAGAGGCGGTAAGACAGGCGACGCAAGTATAAAGCATCTTGACTAGGCGTACAGCGCGTCTAAGCGTAGTGGTGATCCAAACCAGCTATAAATATAAAAATTTATGTTGGCTGTTTAAACGCCGGGTAATACTAGGAGTATCGGTCAAATGAGAAAATCCCTGGTGGAAAGCCGATGGTGAAGGCACCGGCATAGGGAACACTGAAGCAACAACGCGTAAGCTTGGGTAGCGAACCGGATTAGAGACCCGCAGTAGTCCAAACTGTAAACAATTTCTAACTATGTTAGAACGCCTGGTGATACGGCGGCTACGCTATAAATTAAAGTACTTGGCAGCGATAGGGATTGCGCGGTGGAACATGCTGTTTAATTCGTATCTACGCGTAAAACCTTACCACATTTAAATATATAATATAAAAAAAATAAAATGTACAAACACTAACGGTCGAACTCAGTTGTTTTGTATACAAAACACTACTCGGTGCCTTCCGTGTAATTTGTCGGCCAGTACTTATAAAACGTGCTTTATAACTGCACAACAGTTTTGGCGTAACGCGTGTTGCTTTTACACTAGTGTACGCCACCCCCTTGATGCTTTTATGTGTAGACTATAGTCTAAACACATCTTTGACTGGCATCAGAGCGTAAAGTAGGGTTCTAAATACAACAGAGATACTCTTTAACTACCGTAAAGGCATTGACAGACCAACCATAGATTTATCAACTGGCGTTGATTAATTACTAGGCACCTGTTGGGCCTGGTCGTTATGAACTCGACCAATAAAGCATAATAGTTTGAAACTAGACGGATAGCTTAGCGGTTAAAGCACGGGCCTCATGAGCTCGGGATCGTAAGTTCGAATCTTACTCCCTCTAATATAAATTATTATAAAATTACCAAAGCTTTTTTAAAAGAAAAAGCGTCGTGTTTTTACTGTCATAAAAGCATCGTTGTTGTAACGTTTGAAGTCTTTATTTTTTTATGCTTTTCACTCTGCTCTTACAATGGGCAGGTAGCTTAGCGGCTAAAGCACGGGTCTCATAAGCCCGGGATCGTCGGTTCAAATCTGATCCTGCTCAAATATTAGCTGTATTAACAGTTGTTAATACAAAAATTAGCGTCATGTTTTGACTGTGTTTTACAATTATGTGTTTTCGCCAATCAGCGCATAATAATGCATCATAGGCTAGTACTAGCCGAACGGCGTTTCAATACAATATAAAATGCCGGTAGTGAACGCGAATGGCAGTGGATCATACATACACATTCAGACTTTGGGTGGGAAGATCCAAAGTCAAGAGGGAAACAGCCCAGAGGTGAAGCTAAGGTACCTAATAAATAATTCAGTACTGTGTTAAACAATATAATATAAATAATTCTGACGTTAGTAGTAATGTACAAAGCAGTGTCGATAGTCGTATACACTTTAATAGTAGATCTGGTTACCTATTATAACCAGCCGCAATGGGTCAGTCAGTTAGAGTTTCACCCTGTTGCGCATAATATCAATAATATAAAGCTCTCGCATGGTTGACAAGTTTGTGCTTTATCGGATACCCTCGGGGTCCTTTTTCGCCAAGTTAGTCTGAACGATCTTGCAAATCATCATGGGGCTTGTAGTGTGGGCTACAGTGCGTGTTACAATGGGTATCACAACTTTATTTTTGTCTTTTAAAAATTACCTTAGATTTAAGTACGGATTGGGTGCGTTTACCAAGTAATTGAGTAATGCAAAGCTGAAATTGCTCCCATGAAGAAGTAATCGCGAGTAATCGTAGATCATTAGTGCTACGGTGAAGGTAAGCCTTATCGTGTACACATTGCCCGTCACCTTAGGCAATAGTATTGTACAGGAAGAAACTCAGCAACACCCTCGGGTCGCAGTTAAGGGACTAATGCGTGATACTAGAGTTTAAGTAAGTCGTAACAAGGTTGCGGTAGTGGAAGCTGCTGCAGTGTTAAATAAATAATATAAAGAGTAAGTGACTATTTGTGTATCTAAGTACTGTGAAGGAAATAAATATGAAACTGAATTATGGGCTATAACAAGCACCTAAAACTGCATTTTGTTGTTTACAAAATAATGAATTTTATTGCGCCTTCTGTGCCAACATGAGTACGAGCGCATTTGATGTTGTTTCAGTGGATTTATATGCACTACTCCCCAATACCTGCGTTTTATATAAAAAAAAATATTATAACCGGCTATAATTTAGCGTACCTTTTGCATTATGGGTCAGCTACTCAATAAGCGTAAGATAAGTGTAAAACTTACTGAGATTACATATTACAAAATGTTACTTTTCTTTTTTGTTAGTTTTTTGGTCCTTGGTTTAGCTCTATGCTTTGTACCAGAGAGTCAAGTTAGTGTTGTTCGCACTCTAGCTTTTGTCTGTACTCTAGTACCCATGTGGGGCGTAGCACTTATGTGGTGGAATTTTGATGCTTCTGGACACGGCCTTCAAATGTTAGTAATTTTAGGTCGCAGTCATTTAGCTTTTGGTATCGACGGTGTTGCTCTAAGTCTAATGCTGTTGACTACTGTATTGTTCCCTATTTGTATGTTGTTGTTACGTACCGTAACCGGTTTTTTTACTTTCATTTTGTTGGAGGTATTTATTCTTAGCGCTTTGTGTATTCTAGATTTACTGGGTTTTTACATTTTGTTTGAGGCTAGTCTTATCCTATTATTCTTACTAATTGGTCGTACCCCATACGGTAGTTTGGAGGCAGCTTATAAAATTGTACTTTACACTATGGCTGGTTCTCTAGTACTGTTGCCCACTTTGTTTATGATTTATTCTGAGTGCGGCACTACTAATGTACTATATATGACCTTATCTTGTAATCATCAGACTGTTTTAGGTTGGGGTTTGTTAGCAGTATTGGCTGTTAAAATCCCATTGATGCCTGTACACTTGTGGTTACCAGAGGCTCACGTAGCAGCCCCAACCGCAGGTAGTGTACTACTAGCAGGAGTATTATTGAAACTGGGAGGAATTGGTTTCTTACGTTTTATGTTACCAGTAGTACCGGAGTTCTGTGTAAGTGTATTCCCATTGGTGGCTACTTTATGCTTAGTAAGCTTCTTGTTTAGTACTTTGAGTACTTTGCGTCAAATTGATCTAAAGAAAATTGTAGCTTATTCTAGTATTGCACACATGTCTTTAGTAACCCTAGCTATTTTTAGTCAAAGTGAGTTCTCTGCTTATAGTTCTAGCTTCTTGATGATTGCTCACGGTTTAATCTCCCCAGCATTGTTTTTAATTGTTGGTATTTTATACGATCGTGCACACACTAAATTTATTTTGTACTTTAGTGGTTTGGGTGCTAGCATGCCAATTGGAAGCACTTTGTTCTTCTTCTTTACTTTGGGTAATTTGGCTTTCCCTCTTTTCCCAAACTTTATTGCTGAGATGTTATGTCTTGTTAGCATTTTCGCCGTTCACGAGTTACTTGCTCTAGTTTTCTGTGTTTGCCAAGTTCTTGGCGCTGCCTATGGATTCTGGGCTTTTAATCGCGTTGTTCACGGTAAACCAACTGGTCCAGCAGATGTTACTCGTACTGAGTTCTACACCATTCTGCCTTTGCTAGTCGGTTCAATTTGGTTGGGTATTAAACCACTTGCTTAATTTAATTTAACACGAAGCGGTTATCAAAGCTTTGACTTGCGTCAAAGCAGAAGGACATCGTTACTTCTGCGCTATTGGACTCGATCAGCTTTTGACATTGATACTTAGACTACAGTATAAGCATATTGATGCGGTCCCAACATACAATTATTTAATGTTCTTTGAGAATTGTGCCATTTTGTTATGTGCTTTGCTAAGCATTGCTGTCGGATACACTAAGTCTCCTTTTATGTCTTTGATGTACTCCGTTATGCTATTTATCAACTCTTCTTTTGTATTGATGATGTTAGGCTTCGAGTTTTTGGCTCTAGTAAACCTACTAGTTTACGTAGGTGCTCTAGCTGTCTTATTTTTGTTTGTAATTATGCTTCTAGAGATCCCAGCTACTGAGTTGCGAGCTTATAGTCGCGGTTGGAGCACCTTGGGTGTTTTAGTTTTTATTGTTAATGGTGTTTTCCAAATTACCCCTTCTATGGGTACTCGTGGCATCGTTACTGGTCTACCAGGAGCTGAGTCTATTACTAACCTAGGTCATGCTTTGTATCTCTATTTTGCTGACTTGTTAATTTTAAACAGTCTTGTATTAACTGTTGCTTTGTTTGGTGCTTTTGCTATTGCCCCTGTACGGACTACCGGTCGATAAGACCAAGATGGACTACTGGGACAACAAATTAGCTTAACAGGTTATATCAATTTGGTTTGTAAACCCAGCACATGCTAAATATTTAAAAATGCGTTGTCATAATAAAATTCAATTGTTGAGTATGTTGAATACTCACTTGGTAGCCTATCCTACTCCAATGAACTTAAATTATTCTTGGAATGGTGGCTCTTTGGCTGGTATGATGCTAGCCAGTCAGATGCTAACTGGTATTCTACTAGCTATGCATTACGTCGGACATGTTGAGCATGCTTTTGCTAGCGTACAGCATTTAATGACTGACGTACCATCTGGTATGATTTTGCGTTATGCACACGCTAATGGTGCTAGCTTGTTCTTTATCGTAGTTTACTTGCACATTTTGCGCGGTATGTATTATGGTAGTGGTGCTCAGCCACGTGAGATGGTTTGGATTTCTGGTGTAGTTATTTTGTTGCTAATGATTATTACTGCCTTTATTGGTTATGTACTGCCATGGGGTCAAATGTCCTTTTGGGGTGCTACTGTCATTACTAACTTGGCTTCAGCTATTCCAGTTGTAGGTGATGCTATTAAATACTGGTTGTGGGGTGGTTTTAGTATTGACCAACCAACCCTAAATCGCTTTTATAGTTTACACTATACTTTGCCATTTGTATTAGCCGGTTTGAGTATTTTCCATATTGCTGCTTTGCATCAATATGGTAGTACTAATCCACTTGGAGTTAACAGTCAAAGCAGTACTTTGGCTTTTGGTACTTATTTTGGTGCTAAAGATCTACTTGGTGCCTTGTATTTGGCTCTATTGTTTAGTGTTCTAGTATTTTTCTACCCAGATTTGCTAGGTCACCCAGATAACTTGATTCCAGCTAATCCTCTTGTTACCCCACACCACATTGTACCAGAGTGGTATTTCTTGTGGGTTTACGCCATTTTGCGTTCTATTCCAAGCAAAGCTATGGGCGTATTGGCTATTGGTCTAGTCTTTATTAGTTTGTTTGCCCTACCATTTATTGGTTTGGGTGGTGGAAAATTCCGTATTATCACCGAGTGGCTATACTGGACTTTCTTGGCAGACGTCATGTTGTTGACTTGGTTGGGTGGTCAAGAGATTACTCCAATTACTACTGTAGTAGGTCAATGCAGCACTGCATACCTATTCTTCTATCTACTAGTATGCCAACCACTAGTAGGTTACTTGGAGAACCTATTTGCTTCTAAATCTCCAGTAGAGGCTTTGTAAGATCTTTTTGTTTTGTCGTTAAGGGACTTATAATATACCTACTATAAGGCCTTTTATTGTGTTAAACTGACTAAAATGATACTTTATTACGCTGTTTTATTTCTCAGTAACAGCATTAATGCATTTAATGTATTATGCTTTAACGCGAGTAAAATAGTAAGGTACTGCCCGGATTTTTATATTAACACAGCTTTGATACCTTAATGGCTGTACTGGCACAGAGCTTTTACAACAGTTCAAAACAGCTTCGAAATATGTGTTAATTTATCTTCTTTTAAAAACTCAAATAATATTTA